TCTTCTTGTTGCTGGATATCTCGTTCGTATACATCTTCTCTTTGTTTCCCGAGCCTCTAGTGAGTTACAGACAGAGTTAGAAAAGATCAAATCTTTGATGATTCCATCATGTATGATGGAATTTCGAAAACTTCTGGATAGGTATCCTACATCTGAACTGAATTCTTTCTGGTTAAAAAATCTCTTTCTAGTTGTTCTGGAACAATTAGGAGATTCTCTGGAAGAAATACGGGGTTCTGCTTCTGGTGGCAACATGCTATTGGGTGGTGGTCCCGCTTATGGGGTCAAATCAATACGTTCTAAGAATAAATATTGGAAGATCAATCTCATCGATCTTGTAAGTATCATACCAAATCCCATCAATCGAATCATTTTTTCGAGAAATACGAGACATCTAAGTCGTACAAGTAAAGAGATCTATTCATTGATAAGAAAAAGAAAAAACGTGAACGGTGATTGGATTGATGAGAAAATCGAATTCTGGGTCGCGAACAGTGATTCGATTGATGATGAAGAAAGAGAATTCTTGGTTCAGTTCTCCACCTTAACGACAGAAAAAGGGATTGATCAAATTCTATTGAGTCTGACTCATAGTGATCATTTATCAAAGAATGACTCTGGTTATCAAATGATTGAACAACCGGGATCAATTTCCTTACGATACTTAGTTGACATTCATCAAAAGGATCTAATGAATTATGAGTTCAATAGATCCTGTTTAGCAGAAAGACGGATATTCCTTGCTCATTATCAGACAATCACTTATTCACAAACCTCGTGTGGGGCTAATAGTTTTCATTCCCCATCTCCTCATGGAAAACCCTTTTCGCTCCGCTTAGCCCTATCCCCTTCTAGAGGTATTTTAGTGATAGGTTCTATAGGAACTGGACGATCCTGTTTGGTCAAATACCTAGCGACAAACTCCTATGTTCCTTTCATTACGGTATTTCCGAACAAGTTCCTGGACGACAAGCTTAAAGGTTATCTTATTGATGATATCGATATTGATGATAGTGACGATATTGATGATAGTGACGATATTGATGATAGTGATGGTATTGATGATAGTGATGATGACCTTGATATTGATATGGAGCTGCTAACTATGACGAATGTGCTAACTATGTATATGACGCCGAAAATAGACCGATTTGAGATCACCCTTCAATTCGAATTAGCAAAAGCAATGTCTCCTTGCATAATATGGATTCCAAACATTCATGATCTGCATGTGAATGAGTCGAATTACTTATCCCTCGGTCTATTAGAGAACTATCTCTCCAGTGAAAGATGTTCCACTGGAAAGATTCTTGTTATTGCTTCGACTCATATTCCCCAAAAAGTGGATCCCGCTCTAATAGCTCCGAATAAATTAAATACATGCATTAAGATACGAAGGCTTCTTCTTCCACAACAACGAAAGCACTTTTTCATTCTTTCATATACTAGGGGATTTCACTTGGAAAAGAAGATGTTCCATACTACTGGATTCGGGTCCATAACCATGGGTTCCAATGCACGAGATCTTGTAGCACTTATCAATGAGGCCCTATCAATTAGTATTACACAGAAGAAATCCATTATAGAAACTAATACAATTAGATCAGCTCTTCATAGAAAAACTTGGCATTTTCGATCCCAGATAAGATCAGTTCAGGATCATGGGATCCTTTTCTATCAGATAGGAAGGGCTGTTGCACAAAATGTACTTCTAAGTAATTGCCCCATAGATCCTATATCTATCTATATGAAGAAGAAATCATGTAAGGGAGGGGATTCTTATTTGTACAAATGGTACTTCGAACTTGGAACGAGCATGAAGAAATTAACGATACTTCTTTATCTTTTGAGTTGTTCTGCCGGATCGGTCGCTCAAGATCTTTGGTCTTCATCCAGACCCGATGAAAAAAATTGGATCACTTCTTATGGATTCGTTGAGAATGATTCTGATCTAGTTCATGGCCTATTACTATTATTACTATTAGAAGTAGAAGTAGAAGGCGCTCTGGCTCTGGCGGGATCCTCACGGACAGAAAAAGATTGCAGTCAGTTTGATAATAATCGAGTGACATTGCTTCTTCGTTCCGAACCAAGGAATCAGTTAGATATGATGCAAAATGGATCTTGTTCTATCGTTGATCAGAGATTTCTATATGAAAAATACGAATCGGAGTTTGAAGAAGGGGCCCTCGATCCGCAACAGATAGAGGAGGATTTATTCAATCACATAGTTTGGGCTCCTAGAATATGGCGCCCTTATGGCAATCTATTTGATTGTATCGAAAGGCCCACTGAATTGGGATTTCCCTATTGGGCTGGGTCATTTCGGGGCAAACGGATCATTTATCATAAAGAGGATGAGCTTCAAGAGAATGATTCGGAGTTCTTGCAGAGTGGAACCATGCAGTACCAGACACGAGATAGATCTTCCAAAGAACAAGGCTTTTTTCGAACAAGCCAATTCATTTGGGACCCTGCGGATCCATTCCTTTCCCTATTC